TTATTAGTTTCAAACGAGGTCCTCGATAACGCGACATAAAGACTCCTTATTATTAGTTATTAGTTCGAATTCATTTCATTCTTTTTTTTTTTTTTTGAATTGGATTTTACAGAATAAACTGAAACGAAAACGGAACTAAATGAAGCGGACTGAAGGAGTCTACTTGGACTCTAAAGAAGAGAAATTGGATCCCTATTCAAACTTTCTACTATTATATAGAAATAGATAGAAAATATATAGAAATAGATAGAAAAGACCCCTTTCCTGACATAGTTTGCAGTTCCTCGAATTTCAGAAATGCATGGATTTTGAAAAGGGGGCCAAAAACTTTTTCAATAGTCTTGGATTGCAAAGAAAGATTATCCATTTTTCAAAAAGGGAAGCAAAAAATGAAAAATAGGAAAAGGCCGGCTATCGGAATCGAACCGATGACCATCGCATTACAAATGCGATGCTCTAACCTCTGAGCTAAGCGGGCCCACATAATCATAATAGACGTTTTGGATGCATAGGAATTCAATACACTAGACTAGAGTCTCTAAAAAGAATTGAATCGAGAATTTCGAATCAATATTGAATATTATAGAGCAGAACAATTTAGATAGCGATATCCAATTTCGATTTCTTTACTAAATTGGAATTACGAATTCGACATCGAATATTATTAGAGCAGAACAATCTTAGATAGCGATATCCAATTTCGATTTCTTTACTAAATTGGAATACAATTCGACATCGAATAATATTCGAGAGTCAATCTGAAATAGTTTAGATAGTCCAATTTTCTTTTTTTTTTATTTTGCATTCACATGAGATTGGAAATTCTTTCTCTAGTTTCGAGGCTATCTATTTCGAATTCTCTATTTCAATTTCATTTCTTTCGAATTATTGCCCCTAAATGAGTTCTAACTAATCAGACATTCCTCGGCTTTCATTCGTAAAAGGGGAAGTTAAGAAAAAAAAGAAGAATTGACCATTCAAGTATCCAAAATTGGATTTGATAAATGACAGTAAGAGAAAGATATAGATAGGGTTTAGATCAATCTATATTGAATTGCCAATAGAGAACTGATACAATCCAATTTGATTCTTTTGATTCTCTCAAATACTTCCGATAGGTAGAAAATACTTTTTTGAAATTCCTATCTAATAAATTCAAGAGTTCCAGTAGAAATGAAAGAAAAAAGGAATGAGATTTTCATATCATCCTAATCTCAAAAGAAAAAGAAGGGAAGGGGGGATATGGCGAAATCGGTAGACGCTACGGACTTAATTGGATTGAGCCTTGGTATGGAAACCTACTAAGTGATAACTTTCAAATTCAGAGAAACCCCGGAATTAATAAAAATGGGCAATCCTGAGCCAAATCCTTTTTTCTCAAAACAAAGGTTCAGAAAACGAAAAAAAAGGATAGGTGCAGAGACTCAATGGAAGCTGTTCTAACAAATGGAGTTGACTGCGTTGGTAGAGGAATCTTTCCATGGAAACTGCAGAAAGGATGAAGGATAAATGGATCATTTGAATACTCTCTCAAATGATTAATGATGGCCCCAATCTGGATCTGTATTTTTTTCTATGAAAATGGAAGAATTGGTGTGAATGGATTCCAGATTGAAGAAAGAATCGACTATTCATTCATCAACCCCTTCACTCCAGAGTCCGATAGTTCTTTGAAAGAACTTATTAATCGGTCGAGAATAAAGATAGAGTCCCATTCTACATGTCAATACCGGCAAAAAATGAAAGTTCTAGTAAGAGGAAAATCCGTCGACTTTCAAAATCGTGAGGGTTCAAGTCCCTCTATCCCCAACTTGATTTGATTCCCAAACTATTTTCTCTATCCGTTTTTTGGTTAGCGGTTTCCAACTCCTTTATCTTTCTGATTATTTACCAAACGTATTTGGGCGTAAATGACTTTCTCTTATCACACGGGAGGGATAGAGAATCCATAAGAATGAAGCAGGGAATCCCTATTTGAATGTTGACTGATTGCTAATCAATAGCATTCCTCATACTGAAAGAAAGTCATTGAAGATCAAGAAATTACAGGAAACTTTGGAATCCCCCCCCCCCCCCTTATCCCTTGAATTGACATAGAACCCAGTCATCTACTCCTAATAAAATTAAATAATCAAATGAGGGGGGATGTTGGAGTGCGAATGGTCAGGATAGCTCAGCTGGTAGAGCAGAGGACTGAAAATCCTCGTGTCGCCAGTTCAAATCTGGTTCCTGGCACATGGTTCATTTGGATGAGGTCTTTCTTTCTTCATTGCTATGAAGCGAGATCTATATTGATTTCGAATCTGGATCCGAATACAGACTTTTCTCTATCTTGGCGAAATCCACCCCATCTATTTTATAGATGGGTAGACTTTCGTAACTAAAGTATCCAAAATGAAATTCGATTTTCTCTTTTTTTTTTTGATTCCCAAAGAACGTTACTACTTCATCCCTATTTGAAAGGTCAAATGCCTTGGTTGAAAGAACCCAAAGTCGAAGT